GAATTTGAATAAGATCAATAAACTAAGGTTTTGTCGTTCTAGACCATCGTATTCGACGTAAATAATGATAAATAGATACGAATACAGCAGAAAAAAAAGGGGGGGGATCAAAAAAACAAGTAGAGAAAAATTATACAAAGTTATATACAAGTCGCTACCCCCCCTTAGGTATTTCTTTTTTCGTTAATTGAATTTCATTTGATTAGACAGAAGTTCCTTAAAAACTTCCGCTTTCTTTAAAAGATTCTGAACAGTTTCTGTGGGTTGAGCACCTTTTTCAAGGAAATATAGAATAACAGGAACATTTAAATAAGTTTGATTCTTTATTGGATCATAAAAGCCCACTTTTCTAAGATCTTTTCCTTCTCTTCGGGATCGAACATCAGTTGCAACGATTTGATAGACGGCTCATTGGGATAGATGTAGATGAACAATCCCCCCCCTAGAACCGTATAAGAAGTTTTCTCCTCGTACGGCTCGAGAAAAAATGATTTGATTCAAAGGTTTGTCTATGTATGCAATTCTAAGAAATTAAATGACAAATGGGCCATCAATTAGACTATGATTTCAGTCTTTTTTTTTCTTACTGAAAATGAAAAAGAAACCATTCGTACTCATAACTCAAGTTAGATAACTTTCAAATAGCTCAAAGGAAAAATCTTTAGTCAATTTCATTTATTGAGTGGTCTTTACCCCCTTTTGTTTGTCTCGTTTAAACTCTATTTGGATTCTTTAGTCTGATCCAGTTATTGAGACTATCGAGACAATAAAAAAGGTGTTTCCTTGTTCTTAGATCCTTTATCCTTATTTTAAATCAGTGGGTTTAGACATTACTTCGGTGCTTCTTAATCCTTTCAAAATGGCAGCAACATACCCTTTTTGATTTCTTTCTAGCAAAGAATCCTATGGGACAGTTGATTCCCGCATGATACACTTTGAATCGAAAAAAGTTTGATCAATTCCAACAAGTTTTGCTTTTGAATTGGAAACTTGCTCTAATTGGATCCTTTCAATTTCTATATATGGAAGATACATTTACGAAGTTGTTCCAATTGATTAATTACCATTAACCCTAGATCCTTGCCCCCGAGAAATGAATTAATCCTTTCTACTCGAGCTCCATCGTGGACTATTTTCAACCCAACAAAAAACGAAGGGTTCGAGTGTAACAGAACAAACAATGTCGAGCCAAGAGCACCCTCATTCCTAGATAAATCGAAAATGGTGGATGTAAAAATCCACAACGGATCGTGTCCTTCAAGTCGCACGTTGCTTTCTACCACATCGTTTCAAACGAAGTTTTACCATAATATTCCTCTAATTTGGAACCGGTATGGAATTGATTCAATTGTGGAATCATGAATAGTCATTGGTTCAGCTGTCCATAGACATCGTAATCTAGACTTCTTCTTCTCTATATGAGATATAGAAGAACGATTTTTCTGAAAAAGTCTTAGCAAGACTTTAACATACATAAATAATCTATAGATAATAGAAAGAAATAGAAATATATAAACGAATAACTTTTTGAATCTGCATCTTCAAGTGACTCAATAGGATAAATTAAACGATTTCCTATTTTTTGAGTCCCAAAGATTCCACTTACAAGGAATGATTCAAAATATTTATTAAATTTCTAATTGAAATTGAAAAAGTTTCCTATTTAGACATCATTATTTAATTTGATTAAATTAAAATCAAATTGGACAATAAGCATCACGTTTGATCTTCATAGGAAGATAATTCTTTTTTAATTGACTCATCACTGATTTAATTGAAAATCGATAAATAGATCAAAGAAAGAAATCCAATTTTTTTTTCATGAGATGTATAAAAAAATGATGTAAGTTAAGATTTGAATCTTTATTCTTTTCATCTGATTACGAAAATCAAAATCAAAAAAAATCGGGAGGGGGTTTCGTATCTATCAGATAGACTGAACAGTTGTCACTGTGATAGAAATTTTCTAATATTGAATTGAAATAATTTCAGTTTAAATAATTTAAAGGATCACAAATTTTTTTCACAAAAACCCAAAAATTATTGTCGAACGATACATACCATATAAGCTAAACATTTCCTCATTTTATATGATTATTTTATATGATTATATGCTATGTATTTTGTTTAACTTTAACATGGGATTGAGTAATATTTTACTAATCGACTCTTGTCATAAAGTGAATAAAATAAAAGGGATAGGATAAATCACCCCTGCCCCATTACATAGATTTCCAATTTTTCATTAGAGCCAAACACGAAATACCTAAATAAAATGAGATTCAAAGAAAAAACATTGGCTCCATATCATATAGAAATATGTTATGGAACTTGATCATTTGTTAATGAGATTCGAACAGACATATATATTTAAATTAATATGGATTAACTCCTATCCACTCCCCTACTTCTTTCTATCAGAATAATGGAGCATAAAAAAATGGATATGCTCTGGGACGGAAGGATTCGAACCTTCGAATATCGGGACCAAAACCCGTTG